CCCCCTCTTCTTGGAAAGTAGTTACTACTTGAGCCACGGAGGATGCTCTTTGCCCGATAGCTACATAAACACATATTACATCTTGCCCTTTTTGATTGAGAATTGTATCTGTGGCTACTGCTGTTTTGCCAGTCTGTCTATCCCCAATAATTAACTCTCGCTGACCGCGCCCTATGGGGATCATCGAATCGATAGCAATAAGCCCTGTTTGAAGGGGTTCATATACGGAACGCCTGGAAATTATACCCGGAGCAGGAGATTCAATTAAGCGAGATTCCGAAGCGACAATTTCGCCTCTCCCATCAATAGGTTTAGCGAGAGCATTTATAACACGACCCAAGTAAGCCTCGCTCACGGGTATCTGAGCAATTCTTCCTGTTGCTTTTACAAAACTTCCTTCTTGTATCATCAGCCCATCGCCCATTAATACAATCCCAACATTTTTGGATTCCAAATTCAGAGCAATACCTCTAGTCCCTTCTGCAAATTCAACTAATTCACCTGACATTATTTCACCAAGACCTATAATACGAGCAATCCCATCCCCCACTTGAACTACGCGACCGATATTCTCAATTCCTACTTTCCTATTATATTGTTCAATACGTTCGCGGAGAATTTTATGAATTTCGTCGACTCGAAGGGTTGCCATTCTTGAATCTTTTTTTTTTCGCAAGCAAGGTGAAAAATAATGCCTAAATTCTAAACGAAAGTAGAAGTTCAAGGCCTAATAAATTTTATTATCTTTTCCATTCTATGGCCCCGAGAATGCCAATATTAGCACGAATCGTACGGAAATGTAACTCGGTATTCAAACAACTATTCAGAGTTCCTAGAGCTCCTTGTACGGCTTGTTGGAAAACCCGTTGTCGGACCTGATTCATCGCTCTTTGTTTTTCAAAATAAAGGGTTTCATTTTTAGACTTTTCTAATTGTTCCAAACTAATAGAAGTAGCATTAATCAAATTTACTTTTTCTCGCTCTATCTCAGAGTATCCATTCATCCGATACTCATCCGCTTCTAGTTCGACTTTCTGTAATCGAAGCCGAGCTTTTTCGAGTTGTTCAAGGGTGCCTCTACGCAATTCTTCCGAATTTCGAATAGTACTTAAGATCCTCTGTTTTCGATTATCTAATAAATCTTTTAATGAAAGTAGATTATCTTGCTATTAAGTTTACAACTTTTATGATCTCTTCCCGAACCAAACATGAATCTTTCGATTCATTTGGCTCTCACGCTCCTTTTTTTTTCTGTTTTGCTATGTATTATGGCTATTTCCATATTTTTTTTTATGTAATGAGCCTATCCTCTATCCTCTTTTCTCTTTGTATTTCAATATACCGAAACTTATATAAGACTAGATAAATATTAAGAGGACTCTTCCGACTAGATAAAAATCTATCATGGTCAGCAAAGTTGTTTCTTTCTTTGTGTTTGCTCTGTTAGTTAACAATTTCAATTTCATTAAGAAAAACAAACTAAATAAATGGAAAATGAAAATTGCTAGAATTCTTTTTTTTTTTTTTCTTAAATCCAAAAAATTTCTCTTTTTTTTTATACACAGGTCGTCGATTCGGCATTGGAAAAAGGGCAGGGTGCCCTTCTAGTAAATAGTTCAAACCATTTTATCGATATGAGTGTTCTATATCAGATAAATTCTACACTAGCTATTTCCCGTTTAAAGCATTTGGATACTAATAAAGCATTTCGATACTAATATAGTTGTAGAAAGAGTACCCCTTTTTGCCTGGACTTCAAGCAGTTTAGCTTTAACCGTGTTAATGGTCTCACATTATTGGTCTATAGAGAATCAAAGTAAATTTACCAATGAGTCGCGAAATGCTATGGTTCTTCCATATGATTTCTGAAGTTATTCAGAAGTAATTCGTCGAGATCGTGCACCTTTATTTATCCCCAAAATACTAAAAAATATTCTAAAGTGCAGCCGGATAGATCCAATCTATTCTTGAAATAGACAACTCGCACACACTCCCTTTCCAAAAAAAATCAATACGCCAACCACTACAGTTAGATTTATTAGATTTGTTGCTAAAATATCGGTATTAAGCCCGAAACTCCCAGCGAATGGCCAGTGAGCTAAAAAAACAAAAGAATGGGTTACATTTTTCATATGCTCTCCTCTTATAGATAGGACGAACAAAGAAGAAAGTTTTTCGATCACTTACTTCGCTCGCCCCTTTTTTATCGGTTTTTTTAATGTAATTTTTTTAATGCAAATAGATTCAATCTAATAATTTCTTTTAGATTAAGTCTTAGGTTGCGTTTGACTTGTGAAAGATCTCCTTTGTTAAAATGTTCCCAAAATTCCTAAAATAAAAGGAAAAAGACTTTCCACTATCCTAAACTAAGGACGGGAAGGAAGAGGGCGAGCATATCTTCTACCTAAATTGATCATGCTCAAATCAACCCTTCCCGAGGTATTGTCTGTCCCGATAAATAAAAAATTCCTGGAATAATATAATAAATAAAAGTATTGATATACTTGGAATTACAGAAGCAAATACCAATTTACTAAAAAAAGAAAAAAGTATCTAATCTAAAGGACTCATTTTCTTTTTTAGGATTAAACAAAAGGGTTCGCAAATAAGAGCGCTAGTGCCACAACCAGTCCATAAATTGTTAAAGCTTCCATAAAAGCTAGACTAAGCAATAAAGTACCTCGTATTTTCCCTTCTGCTTCTGGCTGTCTCGCAATACCTTCTACAGCTTGTCCTGCAGCAGTACCTTGACCAACTCCAGGCCCAATAGAAGCAAGCCCTACGGCCAATCCAGCAGCAATAACGGAAGCAGCAGCAATTAGTGGATTCATGGTGAGTTCCTCGTGTCTAAAAAAAAAAAAAAAGAAATGGTTAAGGATACAATCAACCAAGAAATTATTACTTTTCACTTCTAAGTTCTATTGAAATGATAATCTAAATCGTCCGAACTATTTCGAGATCTCGTTTTTAGTTTCTAATCATTAGAGGTTTGTGTAAATCCATATGATTTTCATTATTCTATTTCTCTTTCTTTCCAACCAACCAACCTTTCATTCCATCCTTTTTTTTTTACTCTTCGATATCCTTGAGTTCCCATTTTTCCCCTTCATCTAATCCATAATAAAAGAAAAAATACAGGAAGAACCCCTATTGAAATCGAACTAATCCAAATCCAATAGGAATCAAATTAAGGTATACAATTGATAACACTATGCTGCATAGAACTGGATATGGAATCCAATTCCATATAGAGGGGAATTCTATAGATCGGATTAGATAATGAATCTAACTTAGAAATTTAGAAATCAAAAAAATCCTATATACATTTGTTTCCTCTATTTTGTTTGTGTATTTTCTCATTTTCTATTGAATCCAATTCCAAAATCATTCCGCACAAAAGATGACTGTCTTATAGACATTAAGGATATAGATCTAACCGGATTCCGTCCCCCCCCCCCTGAATGCATATATAATTTAACAATTCCGTAGTATAGTCTATTCTCTCTCCTACAACTCTAGGTTATATATTCATACGCATTTCGAACTAGTTAGTTTTCTAACCAGGAGGATTATCTGGAACCATGCATGAATTGGGCTAAGCTAAAAAAAAAAAAAGACTATTTCGAAAATTAGTCAATTCAATGATGACCTTCCATGGATTCACCTATATAGGCTGCGGCTAACGTTGCAAAAATAAGAGCTTGAATACCGCTTGTAAATAATCCAAGAAACATGACCGGTATAGGGACTACTAAGGGGACTAAAGAAACAAGAACAACAACGACTAATTCATCCGCCAATATATTTCCGAAAAGTCGAAAACTAAGCGATAATGGTTTTGTGAAATCTTCTAGGATGTTAATTGGTAAAAGGATTGGGGTTGGTTTAATATATTTCTCGAAATAACTCAATCCTTTTTTGCTAAGACCCGCATAAAAATATGCCGCTGATGTGAGTAAAGCTAAAGCAACAGTAGTATTTATATCATTCGTGGGCGCTGCTAATTCCCCGTGGGGTAACTCTATAATTTTCCAAGGTAAAAGAGCACCCGACCAATTCGAAACAAAAATAAAAAGGAACATAGTTCCAATAAAGGGAACCCAGGGACCATATTCTTCTCCAATCTGAGTTTTGCTTAAATCTCGAATAAACTCAAGAACATATTCGAAGAAATTCTGACCGTCGGTTGGGATGGTTTGTGGATTCCGAACAGCTATGATAACTGAACCTAGCAAGATAGTAATTACGACCCAAGAAGTGATGAGTACTTGGGCATGAATTTGGAAATCTCCTATTTGCCAATAGAAGTGTTGGCCTACTTCTACGCCTGATATATCATACAACCCCTTGAGTGTTTTAATGGAACATGGTGTAATATTCATATTGTCCTCTGATAAAAATTGAACTTCAAAAAAGGAATTCTTTTGATTCAACCATCTCTTTCTCAACTTAGCTGAAGTATTAATCTTATAATTTTATATTTAGGATACCAAGAAATCACATCAAATGATAATATATATCAATACCCTCTAATATATATCAATATTCCCCTTCTTTTATCTATGCAAAACAAAAAAGAATAGTAACTGATCCCATAAATCTACGTAGTTGCTTAAGAATTAACTATTCTTCTTAATCTTAATCAACGATTTCTTATATAGAGAGAACGGCCCTCACAAATTGCAAATACTAATTTGTTAAGAATCAATCGAATTGAAGTCATAGTGTCATCGTTGGCAGGAATCGATATATTCGCGAGATCTGGGTCACAATTTGTATCCACTAAAGAAATAGTAGGAATCCCCAAAATGGCACATTCCCGAAGAGCTATATACTCTTTTTGCTGATCAAGGACGATCACAATGTCAGGCAACCTCGTCATATATTTAATCCCGCCGAGATATCTTTGCAAGGTGGATAATTTTCTCTTTAAGATTGCCACATCTCGTTTTGGAAGATGGTGGAATTTTCCCATCTTTTCTTCCGCTCTTAAGTCTCTAAATTGAGAAAGTCTAGTTTTGGTAATCGACCAATTCGTTAACATACCACTGAACCACTTTTTATTAACATAATGACAACGAGACCTTATTGCAGCTGATGCTACTAAATCCGCTGTTCTTTTTTTGGTACCAACAATTAAGAAGCTTTTTCCCTGACTTGCTGCATCAAAAACTAAATCACAAGCTTCTGATAAAAAACGAGCCGTTCTAGCGAGATTTGTAATATGAGTACCTTTACGCTTTGCCGAGATGTAAGGGGCCATTTTAGGATTCCATTTCTTAATACCATGACCAAAATGAACTCCTGCTTCTATCATCTCTTTCAAATTGATGTTCCAATATCTTCTTGTCATTTTTTCCACACTTCCTTTTTTTTTTCTTTTTTTCGTCTTACCATTACGGAATTTATTTTTTTTTGAAGATTAAGAAAGAGCCGAAATATCTTGAAATAAATAATAATTGTTCCGATGGAACCTTCTACTCAGAATTGGCCATTGATACATGATATAAACATAGCCTTAATGAATTAACTGACTTCTTTTATTTAGTAAAATATGAAAATACAAAATCTAAAATCAGACCTGTTAGCATTCTAAGGTCAAAAATCTGGTTTAAATTAAACTAAAAAAAATCTGCTTTATGTATCCTTAAATCGTATAAATGGGAGTAAATGGGGGTTCTGATGTCTCATAGAAATTGTTTGTTACGTCAGAATCAGAAGAAACTAATTCTGTATGGAGAAACAACATATCTCTCATTTCCGACGTGAATAGATTTTTTTTTTGAATTTCGAAATAAAGGTTCTTGTCTTGTGAGGAACGATGCACAAATTTTTGGAATCCGGTACCAACAGGTATAATTCCCCCCAGAACTACGTTTTCTTTCAGGCCTTTCAACCAATCAATACGACCTCGTAGGGCAGCTTTTGCTAAAACTCGAGCAGTTTCTTGAAAACTTGCTTCAGATATGAAACTTTGGGTATTCAGGGAAGCCCTTGTTATTCCCAATAAGATTGCCCGATAATAGATCGATTCATCCAAAGCACGCCCTGCTCGTTCCGCTCGCAATAGTCCTATTAATTCCCCGGGTAAAAAAACATTAGACATTCCATCTTCGGAAACCCGTACTTTTGATGTTACTTGGCGTATAATAATCTCTATATGTCTATTATGGATCTGTACCCCTTGGGATCGATAAACCTTTTGGATCTTATTAACCAAAGAGATACGACTTTGGGCGATGGTTAGCTCAGCTCCAATCAAGAATCCCCAGGGAACCCCAAGAATTCTTGGTATACGCTCATTCCAATCCTCAATTCTCCTTTCGAGATTCGGCGATAGTGAATCAATTGAACGTGCTTCGAATATTTGTTCTACTTTTGGAAGACCTTGCGTTATATCACTAGATCTCGATTTTTCATATATAAAGGTAACTAACCTATCTCCTTTGTAAAGGGTTTTTCCATAATGACCATGAACAGTTGCTCCTCTAGTGGCCAAATAAGGCTTAGCTGCTCTTATAACAAAGGAGTCCATATTAACAATGTAAATTTGACCCGATTTTTTTATGTGTGATTTAAATAGACATACATTTTCACAAATAAATTGTCCAAGCTGAATTATTGCCAATGTCTCCTCCCATGAGTCATGATTGAGAAAGTGCCAATTCAAATGGAGTGCATTCAACATGATGTTACTGTCGAAATTCGAAATCCTTTTATTTTCATCTATTAAAGAGTATTTAAGCTCTTGAAGTACTTGGAAGGTTTGTTTCAAATTGTCAAGGAACAAGTATTTTTTTAACAAGATCTGATTATGCGTTAATAAATAGTAAGATGAAAAAAAATTCGATATATTAGGTACAATAGCCCCTAAGAGCCCAAAAATATCTCGAATAGGAATTCTAGGATTCGATTCTTTTACTGCATTGGGATATTTTGAATTCTTGAATAAACCAATTCGAGAACAGTTGGATGCCGACAAAATCATCAAAGATGGGTAGTCTTTATTTCGATTCAACAAGGTGCCAATAGCTTCTTGATGTTGGCTAAGTGATTTAATCTTCGCCTTGGAATAAAAGGAATTGCTATTGTTGCGATCTAACCTATTATTGGGAATCGGTCCTGCACTTGTCCTATCATACCTTCTTCTTGTATATGAAATAGTGGACTTGACTAACTCAATTCTTAGGAAATCCCGAATCAGATCATTTGTTCTTAACTCAACAAGGGAAGCACGAGCCCTCTCTTTTTCTTCTTGTTCCCAATTCACTACCAAGCAAGTTCGAACGAATTGACTATTCGTGTGATAAATTCTTTGAGTTAACTTGCTATTTTCATGAGAAATAAAATTGACAAGTCGAAGTTGGAGATTATCCTCTTCTTGCAGGAGATCTTGCGGGAAAAGTCTTGCTAAATTTCTCCCTTCGTCCATTTCATATGCGACTGCAGGTCGAACCGAAACAAAATACTTTTCCTTGTTTTTGAGAATTTTTTTCCGTTGAACATAAACCCAATTTTTTCTTTTTTTTGAGTCCTTATAATCTTTTTTTTCTCTTTCTGGTGGTATCAAACTGGCGCCGGATATCTTATCCGCCTCTTCAGGAAAATGAATATCTCCGGAAAAGATTTTGAGTTCCGTATGGCTTTTTTTTCTCTTCACTCGGACCAATCCACCTAGTCGACTTCTTGTATTTTTTGTGAGTTGTGTATCCACTCCAATAATACTATTGTCAAGTACTTTTAGCGATGAGGATCTTGGCAAGATATGCAGTTCTTGAAGAATGAAAAAAAACCGATCTACTTCTTTTTGGTATTTTAGACTAAATTCTTTTGTTCCTCGATGCTCAATAAAACCCTCTTTTTTTAAGATAGAATCTTCCTCTGGGCTCCCATATTCGTCCTCTGAGTCTTCCTCTGAGTCTTCTTCTAAAGCCCCATATTCGTTCTCTGAGCCATCTTCACGGCTCCCATATTCTTCTTCTGAGTCTTCCTCTAGAGTTCCATATTCGCCCTCTCTACTTTTATATTCGTTCTCTGGGTTCCCAGATTCTTCTTCTGAATCTTTCTCTAGAGTCCTATATTCGGCCTCTAGGATCCCATATTCATCTTCTAGGATTTCATATTCGTCCTCTAGAGTGCTATATTCGTCTTCTAGGGTTTCATATTCGTCCTCTCGGGTCCTATATTCATTCTCTAGGCTCTCATATTCGTCTTCTGAGTCTTCTTCTAGAGTCCTATACCCTTCCTCTAGGGTCTTATATTCTTCCTCTAGGGTCCTATATCTAAATTTAACAATTCCTGAACCCCTTTTATCTTTTCTGTATCGTGGATCGTCAAAATAAGCAAAAATAGTATTTCTACGTAAAACACCCATAAAGGGTATTTCAATCGAAATCCCCAAACAGGATATTAGCTCTTTTTCTTGTTCTTGATGATATTGTAATGGAATGACGAACCTATTTCTTCGTTTTTTTGCCAACAAATCCGAATTATCTTGAAGAATAGAAGGATAGACAAAATTCCAATGATTGTTGGACACGATTTGATCTGGCGTTAAATAATCAAGAATTTCCTTATCTTTTTTACCAAAAGTATCCAACAGTCTATGGCTTACTTGATCATTAGCCATTGAGAGGTCAAAGATATATCTTCCGTCAAGAGAAAAAGAATACGTATTCATTTGATCTTGATCCTTGTGCAGCGAAAAGGATGCTATACTGGATCTGCACATACTTACTGACAATATCCATAAATGGCTTGTTTTTGGTAATCGACGAAGATTACCATATTGATATTCGGGCGCATGGTAAACATCAGTACTCCAGTGCATTTCCCCGTCTGATTCGGAATAAATATGCTTTTGTACCTTTTCTTTAAAATGCAAAGTGGACGTTCCGGCACGAATCTCTGCAATTACTTGTTCGGATTCTACATATTGGTCATTTTGTACTAGAATCAAGCTTTTTAACGGAATATTCACACTATGTAGAATATCCTGACTCTGAATAGTTACACGCAAGTCTATATAGCATAGAAAAGCAGGCTGCCCATGACGGGTACGTGTGGGGTGAACCAAATTCTCATTGAATTGGATTTTTCCATTCGAGGGGGATCGTACAAGGTCCGCAGTACCCCCTGTGAATACTCCACCGGTATGAAAAGTTCTTAATGTTAGTTGAGTCCCTGGCTCCCCGATTGATTGACCCGCAATAATACCTACAGCTTCCCCCAATTCGACCAGATCGCCATGAGTGGGACTCCGCCCATAACATAATTGACAGATCCAAGATGTGCTCCGGCAAGTAAAAGGGGTTCTAATATATATTGGTTGTGCTCGAAACGGTTGTGCTCGAAAGGCAGTTATGAATCGATTGACTAATCCAATTCCAATATCTTGATTTCGAGCAGCAATGCATCGTGAACCAATATATATATCGTCTGCTAATACACGACCAATTAGTGTTTGGACAAAAAGTTTTTCTGTCATCCCATTTTGAGGACTCACAGAAATACCTCGAATAGTACCACAATCTCTTCTACGCACAATAATATGTTGAACTACTTCAACAAGTCTGCGTGTAAGATATCCAGCATCCGCTGTTCGTACAGCAGTATCTACAACCCCTTTGCGGGCTCCGTAGCAGGAAATTATATATTCTGTCAAAGAAAGTCCCTCGCGTAAATTGCTTTGAATAGGTAAATCAATCATTTGTCCTTGAGGATCCGCCATTAACCCTCTCATCCCTACTAATTGGTGTACCTGAGATGCATTTCCTCTGGCTCCTGAAAAAGACATTAGATAGACTGGATTAGACGGATCCGTTATCCGAAAATTCGAATTCATTTCTTGTTTCAAATATTCACTTGTAGCATACCATATTTCAACGGATTGGCGTAATTTTTCTACTGCGTGTACAGCCCCATAATAATAGTGTTTCTCCAAAAGAAAACTCTGTTGTTCCGCGTCTTGGACTAACCATCCTTTAGAGGGTATTGTTAAAAGATCCTCGATTCCTAAAGAAATTGATGTAGTAGTGGCTTGATGGAAGCCCAGAGCCTTTATTTGATCCAGTATATGGGATGTATATCCCATTCCGAAATGATCTATTAATCTGCTAATAAGTCGTTTCATAGCAGTTCCGTCTATCTCTTTATTATGAAAGACCAGGTTGGCCCGTTCCGCCATACATAAGTACCCCCTTTTTTGGCTGAGTAGGATTCGACAATTGCTGAGTAGGATTCGACAATAGGCCTGAGTCAGTGATTCGAAAACTTTATTTACTCTCTTTCCTCAATCTTAATTTGCGCGGCAAAAAAGATGGTACTAGCGAAATCGGAATGCCCCCCGAAAGGGGCATCGCCGAATCTAATCTAACTTCCTTGTTTAGATAGTGTATGAATAGGCCCGACTAAATCCTTGTATGGCTTCCTCTATTTCTCTATAAAAAGAAATATGACCAAGAGTGGTTCGAATGTATATAGAACGGGTTTCTTTTTTTCTATTTCCGACTATTAGATAGTGGGCATAAATCTCATGATAAGTCCCAAAAGATTCATATTGAACTTCAATCGGAACTTCTCTTGACCCAATGACGCGTTGATCTAGTTTCCATCGGAGCCACAATGGACTGTTTAAACCGATTCGTTTCTGTCTATAAGCTCCCAGTGCATCATAGGAACTAGAAAAATGGGGTTCTTTATCTTTCGTATACTTATAATTATTATTGTAGTTGACTTTTTTATTTGGATAGTTTCCGCAACTATTATATCTATTTGCACAAATACCTCGACGGTTTCCAATCGTTAATACATAAAGTCCGATAAGCATGTCTTGGGTTGGCACGCAAATAGGATCTCCAATAGCGGGAGACAGGAGATTCATATGAGAAAACATAAGTAAACGGGCTTCCGCTTGAGCTTCCAAGGATAAAGGTAGATGAACAGCCATTTGATCCCCGTCAAAGTCCGCATTGAAACCCTTACACACTAATGGATGTAAACAAATAGTACGCCCCTCTACTAAAGTGGGTTGGAAGGCTTGTATGCCTAATCTATGCAGAGTAGGTGCTCTGTTCAACAGTACAGGATGCCCCCGCATAACTTCTTGAAGTATTTCCCATACAATGGGTTCCTTTTCCCAAATTTTTCTTTTAGCAATCCTGACATTAGAAGTAGCACGTTTCGTGATTAAATCTCGAATTACAAATAGTTGAAAAAGCTTTATTGCTATCTCTAGAGGTAATCCACATTGATGTAATGAAAGTGAAGGACCCACAACAATGACAGAACGCCCCGAGTAATCGACCCGTTTCCCAAGCAGAGTCTCACGAAACCTTCCCTCTTTACCCTCAATTACATCTGAAAGGGACTTGTATACTTTATTGTGACCATCCCTCGTCGGTTGCCCGCGGGACCCACTATCAAGAAGTGTATCCACGGCTTCTTGTACCAATTTTTCCTGGCACATTACTAAATCTGCTGGCGCTAATTCACTTCTTTTTAATAGATAGGCAAGGTTGTTGTTCCGACGGATAACTCTCTTATAAAGTTCATTAATATCCGAAGTAACTACTTTATCCCCAGACCTATAAACAATGGGTCTCAATTCGGGAGGAAGAACCGGTAATAAGCACAAAACCATCCATTCTGGTTCTACATTTGTTTGAATAAAATGTTTCGCCAATTGCATTCGTCTAATTAAAAAAACTTTTCTTATTCGTCTTTTTCTATCTTCCCATTCATCTCCACTATACCCCTCGTCTTCTAATTCCTTCCATTCAACCAAGGAATTCTCTATAATAATTCGCAAATCCAAATCCGCTAATTGTTCTCTAATAGCACCTGCTCCTGTCGCAATTTCCCGATTTCGAAATGTTGCAAAGCCAGGAGTAGAAAAAAAAGGAGAAATGTTGTGGTTACAGGATGAAATTTCATCTTCGAATAAACCTCGTAATCGTAAGAAAGTAGGTTTTTTAGCGCTGGGCCTAGCAAAAGAGAAATCGCCGTATACTAGGCCCTCCAATTTCTTAAGGGGTTTATCTAAAAGATTCGCGATATAACTAGGAAGACCTTTCAAATACCACACATGAGTCACTGGACATGCCAGTTTGATGTATCCCATTTGATATCTTCGTATCCGAGAATCAACAAATTCTACCCCGCATTTTTGACAAAATTTTTCGTCTTCGTTTTCAGCTACGCTCGCTCGAGAATTTCCGCAAGCACAAATTCCACTTTTTATGGGCCCAAAGATTCTTTCGCAAAACAATCCATCTTTTTCTGGTTTATCGGTTTTATAATGAAAAGTGGAGGGCCTTGTGACTTCGCCAACGACTTCCCCATTAGGTAGGATTTTGTTAGCCCAAGCCTTTATTTGTTGAGGGGAAACGAGTCCAATTTGAAGTTGTTTATGTTTATATTGGTCAATCATAAAATAGAAATAAGAAAAGAATTTATATTTATTCCGATCAAACATCCTCCCTATTAATCTGAAAGTTCTTCTCAGATACAAGGAAATGGTTCAGTTCTAGAGCCAAAGATCGTAGTTCTCGAACGAGCACTCGAAAAGATTCTGGAGGATCCTCGTGATTAGGCACTCTTTTTCCCCAGATCGTAGCATTAAGTATTTCTTGGCGAGCTATAAGATGATCAGATTTATAAGTAAGTATCTCTTGTAAAATATGAGCAACACCAAATCCTTCTAAAGCCCAAACTTCCATTTCTCCTACTCGTTGTCCCCCTTGCTTGGCTCTTCCTCTAACAGGTTGTTGGGTAACAAGTGAGTAGGGCCCAGTAGAACGTCCATGGATTTTCTCATCAACTTGATGAATTAATTTTAAAATATAGGACTTCCCTATTAGAACAGGTTGTTCGAAGGGATCTCCTGTTCTTCCATCAAATATTCTGCTTTTTCCCGGGTACTCGGGTTCAAATACCCATGGATTTTTTGTTTGTTTACTGGCTTCATATAGTTCCGAAAACACAAGTTTTCTTGAAGCCTCTTGCTCATATCTCTCATCAAAGGGTGCTATTCTATAATGTTTCTTTAGCAGATCCCCCGCTAATCCAAGTGAGCTTTCAAATATTTGTCCCACATTCATTCGTGAGGGTACTCCTAGGGGATTGAAGACCATATCAACGGGTGTTCCATCTTGCAAATAGGGCATATCTTGCCTAGGCAAAATTTTGGAAATGATCCCCTTATTCCCGTGTCTTCCTGCTACTTTATCCCCAACTTTGATTTCGCGTTTCTGTAAAATATATACACGAACCATTATGTCGAGGGGGTCCCTCTGGATCCATTTCACATCGATAACGCGCCCTCTTCCACCTATAGGTAGTTTGAGAGAAGTTTCTTTTGAAGTGGATACCTCAAGACCAAAAATGGCCCGTAATAATCCAGCTTCCGCGATATACGAGGATTCGCTAGCTATCTGAGGCGTTAATTTACCTACTAAAATATCGCCAGTTTCTACCCAGGATCCCAACCTCACAACTCCATTTCTGTCCAAATTTCGGAGTAAATTTTCTTCTAGATGTGGTATTTCTTTAGTGATTTTTTCAGCGGAGCCTTGGGTTGTCGTATCCGTCTGAATTTCATATTTTCGGATGTGAAAAGAAGTATAAATATCCTCATATACCAAACGTTCGCTAATTAGTACTGCGTCTTCAAAATTGTAGCCCTCCCACGGCATATAAGCTACTAAAACGTTTTTTCCTAAAGCGAGTTCTCCACCAACTGTAGCTGCTCCCTCCGCTAAAATTTGCCCTTTTTTAAAGGATTTACCCTCTGGAACCCGAGGTTTTTGGTGCATACAAGTATTTTTGTTAGAGCGCTGATGAGCAACTAAAGCAATACTTATAGTCTTTCCACTACTTGATAAAAGAATCTTGTGACTATCACTAGAAATGATCTTTCCCTCGCATTCGGCTATAATAGAAACCCTCGAATCTAGAGCTGTTTGGCGTTCCAATCCAGTTCCAACAATGCACTTCTCAGACCGAGAAAGTGGAACTGCTTGGCGCTGCATATTAGAACTCATTAAAGCCCGATTCGCATCATTATGCTCAATAAAAGGAATGAGAGAGCCTCCAATAGAAAAATATTGGAAAGGAAAAATACTTCTAACATGAATCTGTTCCCATGCAATAGTAAGAAATTCTTGACGGTATCTAGCTGGAACAACCTGTTCTTCCTGAATACCTTGATTCAAGGATAAAGAATTTCCTGCTGCTATCATATAATATTCATCTCTATTTGGTGATAAATAAACCACCTGTCTCTCTTTTTTTTCTTTTGCTTTCTCAGATATTTCATAAAACGGACTCTCTATAGATCCCCACCAGTGATCAATTCTCGCATGAATAGCTAAAGATCCAGTAAGTCCAACATTGATTCCTTCGGACGTGTCAATTGGGCAAATACGCCCATAGTGACTCGGATGAATATCTCGGCTCCGAAAACTTGCAGTTCTCCCCGTCAATCCTCCAGGACCCAAACAACTCACTTTTCGCCCATGAACCGTTTGTGTCAATGGATTGGTTTGGTCAAAAACTTGAGATAAGGGGTATGTGCCAAAAAAGGTCTCATAAGTAGTTATTAATAAAATCGAAGTTGAAGTTGGAGTTACTAAAGTTTGTGGAGTCGGTTTCGATTGACGTATGAATACTCTACGGATAGTTTTTTGAATTGCATGTTGTAAACGGCCAAGAGCCAATCCGAATTGATCTTGTAACAAATCCGCAACCGAACGAATACGTTTATTTTTCAAGTGATTCATATCGTCATCGTCAAGTATACCCGTTCCAAATTTCATTCCAATTAAATGATCCGTAGCGGCCAATACATCTCGTGGTAACAAGAATGTATTGTTCTGAGGTATATCAAGATTGAGTCTCCGATTCATATTTCGTCGACCGACTCTTCCTAATTCACATTTTTGTTGAAAAAATTTCTTTTGTAATTCCTCACATAAGGACTCCGAAAATACCAGGTCCCCGCCTACACAAGCAAATTGTTGATAAAACTCCAAAATAGCTTTTTCTTTTGACTCAATCCTCTTTTTCTCCTTAGCATTCGGGAAAGACAAGAAAATTTCGGGGTAGGAAACATTATCTAAAATTTCTCTTAGATTCGAACCCATAGCTGATGATAGAACTAAAATAGATATCTTTTGTTTTCTACTCACGCGAGCCCATATCCTTTCTTTTTTATCAATTGCTAATTCCGATCTTCCTCCCCAATCTGATATTATAGTCCCGGTGTATATAGAAATTCCTTTATGGTCTAATTCCGAGCGGTAGTAAATACCAGGACTTAGCAATATTTGATTGATCACAATTCGATATATTCCATTTATTATAAAGGTTCCTAAGGAATTCATTATAGGAATGTTTCCAATAGAAATGGTTTGCTTTTGCACATCGAAACCAAAAATTAATCTCGCAGATACATATAATTCAGAAGAATAAGTGAGTGATTCATACACAGCATCCCTTTCTTTTATCGAGGGTTGTAGCAATTGATATCCTTTCGCAAATAATTGAAATGCAATTTCGTGATCTGGATCTTTAATTGTTGGAAACTTCTCAAGTTCTTCTGCCAAGCCTTGATTAATGAACCTACAAAATCCCTCGAATTGGATCTGACTAAATCCGGGTATTGTGGACATTCCCTCATTCCCATTCCGGAGCATCTTAAAGTTTCCTTTTCCTATTTATCGAAAAAAAATTCCATTATCAGCTCACTCTTTATCAATCCCTACGGATCAATCTAGCAATCATGGAATCTATATTCTGTTTACTGAATCACATGAAATTCTAGGGAACTCCACATACGTATTTCATATATGTATTTCATACATATGAATAGAGATAATTTTTACGAAAGTTCCAATTTTGCAGGGGTAGAAATGGAATTAAAATGAATTGATAAAAAACTGCTAGAAAAAATTCTGCCACTTAAACTTTAACTTTATGATATTCTAATCAGATTGGATAGGAAAGATTTCTCGTTTTAGCTCCTTTCTATGAAAGAAAAAAAGCCATAAAATTTATAAGCACTAGAAAGTTTGACTTTAGTTCGATTTAGAATTTAGAATAGTACGCTTAGTTTTATTTTCAAAAAGAATTTGAAGGTTCTTTTTTGTTTTCTAGTATTTGTAGCAGTAGAATTGCTGAAAAAGAAAGGATTTCGTTGTAGAATCCTAAAAAAAAGTACTTACTTTTTTTTAAGTACTTGCTAATCTAGTTATCCACCTAATATTTAATGCAATGAAAAATTAAAGCATGATTCCCCATAGGGATATGTACATAAGGGGGAGCCCCAGATAATAATGCTGTTCGGACCAGGAGTTTACCTATATACAATTCGGGAAACTTTTATTCTATTTTATTATGCCATTAAAAGGAATGGGAGGAGAGAATACCGATTTAAGAGTCGTTTACTGCTGCAATTCAAAAAAAAAATTCTAGTTCTAGTTAATGGTTCCAATTTGTTCTGAATTTTGCATGGAAATCCATTTTTGCTCCTTTGCCATCTCATCTCAATAGAATAGAAAGAAAAGGTAAGTTTTCTAAGCAATGTTTAACATAGAATCCATCGAGGAAAATAAGCAAAACAGGATGCAAAAAAGCAGAAATAGATTTTTTGAAAACGATTGGAAAAAGTAAGTTGAATTACATTCAAGATAAAAGCAAAGGTGTTTTAGTAAGAAAATATGGATGAATACTTCTCGATTTTAGATCGGATTTTTTGGCGGCATGGCCAAGTGGTAAGGCAGGGGACTGCAAATCCTTTATCCCCAGTTCAAATCTGGGTGCCGCCTGATCAATCAAATACTTACCTCATAAGTTGGGCCAAGAGAGTAACTAGGTCTGGCGATACTGGATTTTGAGAATCCATACCATAGTTCTATCCTCAAACTAGGGTTTGTTTTGGGGGCAATGGCCCGTTAGCTACTAACAGAGATGAGGTAGCCTTTCCTTATTCTTTTATTAATTTGATTCGATTCGGGAATTTAAAACTATGAGGCTAAGGTTTCTGAAACCTTCATATCCACCAAAGGGCCCTAAAGGGCATTCTTTTTTAAATCTAAGATTGAAGAAGGGACTTTGCGAAGAAATCTCAAGACTTCCTAATTATCATACATTTTTTTTTTAGTACATCTTACTACATACACTAAAGTAAAGAAAGGCTACAGATTATGTCGAGAATTAGAGTAAATAGGCTGATCAAAAATCAATTTCAGCGTTGTGGATAAGGTCTCCTCACTCTTTCATAGAAAGATAGAAAGTGGGGAAGTAGGGTTTAGCTCAAAAATAAACAGGGGTAAGGCATGGGTAAGGTAGGTATCCAATAAATATTTATCTATCCTAATTTTATGATATATTCTGACGTCCTTTGCTTATAAAAATAAAAAGGTAACAAAAGGAAGAAAAAATCTCTCTATTCCCGCGTCTTCTATTTAGGATATTCCCCCACTCCTTTTTAAAAAGGATATGTATTATATTTATACTTAATACTCTCCAACTCTACCAAAAATAATATAAAATTTGTTAGGAGTAAATTCCTTTAACTGATTCATCTATAGTCTTAGGGCAGAATTTTGACTCTGTACCCTTAATTCCACTATGATTATTGATCAATAGTAGAATAATTCCTTCATATAAATAGGAGACATAATTTACATGGATATAGTAAGTCTCGCTTGGGCTGCTTTAATGGTAGTCTTTACATTTTCTCTTTCGCTAGTAGTATGGGGGAGAAGTGGACTCTAGGGATACTACTAATTGATTGAGTAGTCCAATTGTAGTATCAACTCTTTTCTTTAATTGATCGTTTTGCATTAATCATTTTGTCAAACTTTATTTTTTCTCTCTTTCTTTAGTTTTGTTTCACTCTTGTAAAAAACTCTTTTAAGAATAAGAAAGAGTCAGTCGTTCTATTCTACTATGTTCCATTCTACTATAATAGAAAGAAATAGAATAGAAAGAAATAGAATAGAAAGAGCGATTATAGTAATTAAGAATTTCTACTAGAAGTGACGAGTAAAAATAAAGCTCTTTACATAAGAAAATTAGACTTTCTTACACGAAGCTGTTCACAACATATCGCACATTTTCCATTTATACTATACTCTTTTCTTATTCTTAGAAATTTTTTTGTTTTTGAAGGATCTCGCGTGAAGCATCTCGCGTCATTTTTAAGTATGAAAGATTCGCAGGTTTTTTCCTTTTATTTACTTTTTTTTACTATAGTCTATTCTCGTATTATTTTTCTCCCTCTCCATGGATTCTTTCAATGAAGAATTGTCTTCGATTTTTTTTTATTTTGACTTGCTTGAAATTAAGTGGATGCAGTGAAAGAAGAAGTTGAATTAGATTACTATTTCAATCTACTAATCTATTCTATGTAGATTCAAGATAATATAATAGAAAGAATCTAAAGTGTCGTAGAAAAAACTATATGTAGTTCTTTCTACCACACTTTATGATTCCAACCAGATCCTTTCATTTAAGACTTGGATTTTTATTTTGTTTAATCCCTTTTTCATTTCTTCAATGATTAATTGGAATTCCAATTAATCATTTTGGCTGGCAGTTTTTACATAAATAATAAGTAAAAAGGCAGTAGGAACTAGAATGAACAATGCAGTAGCAATAAATGCGAGAATATTTACTTCCATAACCTCTTTATTTTCTTTTTTTCACAATAACTCGGGATGTAATCCCATGGAGAGGAAAAGGGGGTATCCTGTAAATTCAAGGGGAGGACTTGCATTCTGATAATACTAAATCAATTCAATATTATGAATATAGGATCTATCAAATCAATTCATGGTTGATAGTGGAATAATAGAACATAGGAAGATCCCTTATCCATACTAAGACCAAAATAGATTTTTTAATTGGATTCTGAACCCCTCTATTTTTCATCCTTTTCGACTTTTGCTTTTCTATATATATGTATAGCCAAGAATCTTTCTTATCCAATTTCCCTTTCTTTTTCTTATAGTTATACATACAATTATGTATGTATTATATGACCGACCAAGAATTCATTGAATATACACAAAGAAAGTTGGAACTACAAAATGGAAGTGGTGTGGTTTATAATAACCCTCAAAAAGGAACTAATTATATTCATTCTCTAACAATAAACGAATACAATTTGTGTATGGATTCCAATATTTTACCGGAACTCTATTCCATAAGAGTGGAATAGGAAGTTAAGATGAGGATGGTATCATCATACCATAAAAATAGAGTAATATCCTAAATTATACTAATCCACGTATGATATGTACGTCTTTCCTTATCAAAAAGGGTTCCCCATCGATATTTGATCTTGCCTTCTGCCCCTTTTATTCAGGGAAATTTTTAATGAAAAAGGGAAAGATGAATTTTTCCATTCATTGAATCCTAGTTCGGGACTGACGGGGCTCGAACCCGCAGCTTCCGCCTTGACAGGGCGGTGCTCTAACCAATTGAACTACAATCCCTGCGGGGTGTATGGCATACCTATTCTTAAATAGAACCATTAAGAAGATTCGTCTGTCGTACTCTAAGAAATAGATGAATCATATACTACATACCCACATATCCTATGTGGGTATAGTGAGAGTGGCATAACTAATATGCCGCGATTTTTTATCCCTAAAAATAAATGATAATCCACCTTTCAATAAGAAAAACTCTTTTCTTTGTCTTTGTTAAGAAAAGAATCAGAGAGATATGGCTTAGAAATATATTTTCCCTTTCTTTTCTCTTTATCCTTTATTTCTATGGATCAGATATTTTTTTTTTTATGGAAGAAAAAAATGGATTTAGTTCATATTCACTAAGCCCTAGATTCTTGGGCCGAGCTGGATTTGAACCAGCGTAGACATATCGTCAACGAATTTACAGTCCGTCCCCATTAACCGCTCGGGCATCGACCCAGGAAGAATTTATTCTAGGGTTTTTGATAATCTATAGATTAACCTCTTTTTATAATACTCCCTACCCCCAGGGGAAGTCGAATCCCCGCTGCCTCCTTGAAAGAGAGATGTCCTGAACCACTAGACGATGGGGGCATCACTAGACGATAGTGCTATATGGAACCACTCGTCATTATACTATAATGATAGTATGAGCAGTTTTTTGGAATTGTCAATATAGTCGAAGAGTATAAATAGATCAAAGCAAAGAGTCTTTCCTACTTTTCTGTTATGCTTTCATAGGATTTTTTTTTAGTTGATGGTTAGGTTAATTCACGGATCATCCCCTGCTTTTTAGGGGAATTCATTTTAAAGGGTATAGAATAAGAATAGATTAATAAAAAGGATTCTAGATTAGTTCAGTACAGATATTGATTTGATTGCTCTAACAGGAAAAAGAGTCCAATTTCATTTCTTTTTTGCAATTTAAACTCTGTGCTTCGTTTAGTATTCAGACCAAAAATGTGGGCATCTACCACTAAATGAAATCAGAAAATTCAAGAAAAAAAAAAAAAGAAAAAAGTGAATGCATTTAGTAGAAAAGTACTCTACCGGATTTGAACCAATGACTTCTGTCTTGCCGTGGCATTACTCTACCACTAGTGGAAAAGCCCTTTATCGGATTTGAACCGATGACTTATGCCTTACCATGGCATTACTCTACCACTGAGTTAAAAGGGCTTTTTATTCAAAAATTCGCCACTTTCATTTCCCATTATAGGTCTACTGCATAATGTACATAATATATGTATATATTAATTTACATAATATATGTATATATAGATATATATCTAGAGATTTTACTAGTTTTTTTTTCTATATTGAGATATAGAAGTTTATTCGCGGTGAGGTTCAAAAAGGCCAAAGGGGCACCAGTGCTCAGAATGTTCTGCAGAATTAGGGACTTTTTTTTTCTATTGGCTGATCTTATGATGAGAAATTTCTCCATTTATTTTTTATTTTTCCTAATTCTAATGGGGGGTATAAAGGAATTCGCGCTCTGCATATACCCATATGGCTGGGTATTAATTTTCAGCGATATACTTCTTATCTGTCTGTTATTGGAGTTTTATCAACAATTTTATTCTAAAAAGTGGGCAGTCGAGTTTATACTGCAGAGTATAAAATTTATTCTACCAAAAAAGAAAAGAAAGAAAGGGATTGATGGGGACTGTACTGTCTCCTATATTTCTTAGTGTATATTGTAGGAATAATCAAACTATAGAATACGAAGAATACGATCCTAATCGAAATGCATACATTTGGTTCATACCCTAGTGGGATGGTAATAAGAGATTTCTTTTACAGACTAGAGGGAGGCCCTCTAAATCCTAAAGTAAAGGCCCGCGATTGAAGTACCAACTGCTCACTTTTCTCCGTAGATTAGATGGAATTCCTCGAATGGCTACCCTTGACAAAGGGTAGCGTTGGTCCCATAATCTACATGTAGCGGGTATAGTTTAGTGGTAAAAGTGTGATTCGTTCTATTAATAACTGAATTTGAAATGATATACTTAAGACATCCTTAAGTTTTTTATATTCATATTCCGATGAAAACTTTAGTTCTTATAAAGGGTTTAATCCTTTTCCTCTCAATAGCATATTGAGGAAGAATATACATTCTCGCAATTAGTATCCAAAGACTAATTAAATTTGCATGCAAAATACAAATTTGATTATAAGTACAGAGTCGCGAAGCATAATTTTGCATTGGATTAAGTATTCCAATTGAATAAATATGAGTAAAGGATCTATGGATGAAGATACAAAAAAGTTTATTTCCAATCGTAACTAAATCTTCTTTTAGTTAAAAAAGAAATGGAAGCCCAATAGCTAAAAAACGATAGTTTTGGTTTACTAGAACCATCAGGATATTGTTTCAGCTCGGTGGAAACCCAGCTCTTTTCCTCAGGATCTCTTGAATGAAATTAGGGAACGAAGTAAGTAGATTAGATAGATATTTAGTAGAATTTCTATCTCCTACTCTATAAGGATCATCTAGAAAGCGGAGAGCTTTGGTTCCATTCAGACAGAAAAGCTGACATAGATGTTAAGTGGTGAGAATAGCCATAAAGGAGCCGAATGAAATCAAAATTTCATGTTCGGTTTTGAATTAGAGACGTTAAAAATAATCAACCAACGTCGACTATAACCCCTAGCCTTCCAAGCTAACGATGCGGGTTCGATTCCCGCTACCCGCTCCATTCTGTATAAAAAGACTATTCTATTTGTCTAGACATGGTAGAGACTTGTAGTCAACCTTTTTCGTCCACCAGTTTTTGGCCCTACAGAGCGGAGTAGAGCAGTTTGGTAGCTCACGAGGCTCATAACCTTGAGGTCACGGGTTCGATTCCCGTCTCCGCACTTAGCAGTCCAGATAAATAAATGGACTATTTATTTGTATAGATATGGTAGAGGGCTATATCCTACTCTTTTTTTATTCAGCAGACAGAAAAGAAATAAAAGAAAAAAGAAATAAAAGAAAGGGATAGTCTGTCCCCCTTTAAAAGCCATTTTCTCT